TTTATATAATGTATAGTGTGGTGTGAATGCCTTGGAGGAAAAATATAGGCGTAAATAATTACGAGAGTGTTGGTCGAGATATACTGTGACACCAACCTCCCTAGTATAGAAAACTAAAGCTGTAAAGCTTACTGTAAACGCAGTAATATGGGGAAGTGAAACATCTCAGTACCCTGTTTGTTAAATCAACCGAGAAGCCATAAGTAGTGGTGAGCGAAAGTGGTGTTTGGCTAAATTGAAAATTTAAAAACAAAAAATTGTTTCTACCTTAGAAGGTTATAGTCCTGTAGTTTTTAAATTTTTGTTTTTAATAGTAAAACAAGGCAAGTTTACCTTGTTTGAATTTTGGGGGACCACCCTCAAAGCCTGAGGTTATTTTTCTTTCCGATAGTGAACAAGTACCGTGAGGGAAAGGTGAAAAAGAAGTCGCGACAGTGAATAGATCCTGAAACTCCGCATTTGAGTCGGCGCTTTTAAAAGCTACGGCATACCTTTTGTATAATGGGCAAGTGAATCTTAATAAAGGGCAAGCTTAAGCATATCAAAGTCTAGGCGAAGATAACTCGAGTCTTAAATGGCGACTCATAGTCCTTTGTTAAGGACCCGAAACCGGTTGATCTAAACTTGAGCAGGCTGATATTGTAATGGTAACATTTTTTGGAGGGCCGAACCCGTGTATGTGGCAAAATACTGGGATGACTTGAGTTTAGGGGTGAAAGGCCAATCAAAGCCGGTGATAGCTGGATTTCTGCGAAATCTATTTAAGTAGAGCGTTCTATTAGAATAGTCCGGGGTAGAGCACTGTGCAAGTAAGGGGGGTATTTGCTTTACCGAGCTTTGGCAAACTTCGAATACGGACTTTATTTTTAGGGCAGACAGAACATGTGTGCTAAGATTCATGTTCGAAAGGGAAACAGCCCAGATTGTTAGTTAAGGTCCTGGATATAGCTTCAGTGATAAAGGTTATTTATGCTCCGAGACCGTCAGGAGGTAGGCTTGGAAGCAGCCATTCTTTTAAGACAGCGTAACAGCTCACTGACCTAGAGCATAAAGTCCACAAATTTTGAGGGCTTAAAGTTATTACCGAAACTTCAAACAAAAAATATATTAATATTATTTTGTGGTAGCAGAACATTCCGTAGGTTATAAAAGCTTTAGTGTAAACTATTGTGAAGATATCGGAAATGAGAATACTTGCATGAGTAGCACAAAACAACGATAAGCGTTGTGGCTGTAAGTCTAAGGTTTCCGATCTAAAGTAAAACTTGGTCGGCAGAAGTGTCTACTTCTATAAAAAACGGTCCCTAAGCGGTCAAGCCAAGGCTTGTTGTGATGGGTAAGATTATGCTGTGATAAGTAACTGACGAAAAATTCACTTTATTTTTAATAAAATTAAAGGTAAATCATTTTTTCCAAGAAAAAGGCTCTTTTTTAAACCGTACCTTAAACCGCCACAGGTAGATGGGTTGAGAACACTAAGGCCTTGAGATAACCCCGTTGAAGGAACTCGGCAAAATGACTCTGTAACTTCGGAATAAGGAGTAAAAAGTAGTGCGAAAGCTCTTCTTTTTGGCACATAATTGGGGGTAGCGACTGTTTATTAAAAACACAGGTCTCTGCTAACTCGTAAGAGGTTGTATAGGGACTGACACCTGCCCGGTGCCGGTAGGTAAAGACCCGGTGTTTACGCATTGGTATCAAACCCCGGTAAACGGCGGCTGTAACTATGACGGTCCTAAGGTAGCGAAATTCCTTGTCGGGTAAGTTCCGACCCGCATGAATGGTGTAACGACTTCCCCGCTGTCTCCAACGGGGTCTCAGTGAAATTACAAAGGTCGTGAAGATGCGACCATCCTACAGCTAGACGGAAAGACCCCGTGCACCTTTACTATATGCAACTATTGTAACTCAAAGGTTTTAGTGTAGAATAGGTGGGAGCTTGTGATTTAATTTCTACGGAGATTATCGAGGCGTTAGTGAAATACCACCCAAAGATCTGTTGGTTTACTAACTTGCGGACAGTGGTTGCTGGGTAGTTTGACTGGGGCGGTCGCCTCCTAAAGAGTAGCGGAGGCATGCAAAGGTAGGCTCATTTCCAATAATGGTGAATCGAGCATAATGGTAAAAGCCTGCTTGACTGTAAGAAAAACATTTCGATCAGAGACGTAAGTCGGTCATAGTGATCCGGTAATTCTTTGTGGAAGGGTTATCGCGCAATGGATAAAAGGTACGCCGGGGATAACAGGCTAATGATCCTCTAGAGCTCCTATCGACGGGTTCGTTTGGCACCTCGATGTCGACTCATCACATCCTGGAGCTGAAAAGGGTTCCAAGGGTTCGGTTGTTCGCCGACGAAAGTGGTACGTGAGTTGGGTTTAGAACGTCGTGAGACAGTTTGGTCCCTATCTTCTGTGGGTGTTTGAAAACTCCGAGGACTATACCTTAGTACGAGAGGACCAGGAAAACTCGATCCCTGGTGTTCCGGTTGTTTTTTAAGGGCAGCGCCGGGTAGCTACATCGAGAAGAGATAATCGACCGTTAGGCGAGAAACTTACCTCAAGTCAAGTTTTCAGTAGGGGTGAAAATTAATCACTTTGATAGGCGGGGGGTGTAAGAGCTGTGAGGTTTTAAGCTGACCTGTACTAATCCTAGAAAAACTTAAAGTAAAATACTGGTTTAAATAGGCAGGCGCGATCCGCCGTACGGGCGGTATGTACATTTATTTTACCTTCTAATCGAAGTAGAATTATGTCCGTATTTTTTTTTTGTAAAAGTAGTTTACCTATAGTATAAGAGGAATTATAGGGGGTGTGTAACTCAGATGGTTAGAGTAGTGGACTTTTAATCCGAGGGTCTTGGGTTCAAGTCCCAACACACCTATATTATGGGAGCATAACTCAGTGGTAGAGTATGTGCCTTACAAGCATGAAGTCGTGAGTTCGATCCTCTCTGGTCCCAACTTTTTCAAGTGTTTTATTTAAAATAATTCTTCTAAGTGGTCCGTTATAGTATTCTAATATAAAGCCTTTTTTTAAATGTTAGTTCAAGCCGCTAAACTTTTAGGTGCTGGTCTAGCTACTATTGGTCTAGCTGGAGCAGGTGTGGGTATTGGAACCGTTTTTGGTGCTCTTGTTCTGGGTACTGCGCGTAATCCTTCTCTGAGAGATGAGTTATTCAGAATTGCAATTTTGGGGTTTGCTTTAACAGAAGCTATTGCTCTATTTGCTCTTATGATGGCTTTTTTGATTCTATTTGCTCTGTAGTGTGTAATATCTCCAGTGGCTATTAAAAATAATACTTGAGAGAAAAGACTTTAGTCGAGTTAGCGGTGTAGTTCAGCGGTTAGAACATTGGAATCATATCCCAAATGGCGGGGGTTCAAATCCCTTCTCCGTTAGAATTATAGCGACTTTGGTGAAATTGGTATACACGTCAGACTTAAAATCTGTTTCTATTTAAAGAGTATCGGTTCAAGTCCGATAAGTCGTAGCATTATTGTGGCGGATATAACTCAGTTGGTTAGAGTACCAGATTGTGGCTTTGGACGACGGGGGTTCAAGTCCCCTTATTCGCCGTTAGGGCTAGATAGTATAATGGGTTAATGCAGTGGGTTGCAAACCCAAAAATGAGGGTTCAAATCCCTCTCCAGCTTTCTTCAATAGCTCAATCGGTAGAGCATATGGCTGTTAACCATAGTGTTGTTGGTTCAAGTCCAATTTGAGGAGAATTACTTATAGCATGTTTTAGTCGGTGTGCTTATCGTTTGGGTAGCTCAGTTGGTAGAGTAAAGGACTGAAAATCCTTAGGTCGTTGGTTCAATCCCAGTCTCAAACAATATTAATGCTTTCAAAGATTTTTAATAAATTACGTAATAGCCTTGCTGTTTACCATTTCTCAACATCATTTAAAGAAGTTGGTTTTTGTGTGAAAATTTTGGATCTTTTGTGGAAAGAAAATTTAATCCGGGGTTATACGAAAAAAAATGGATTAATTACAGTCTTATTACGATATTACGATGGATCTCCAATATGTTGTCGTTTAACTATTGTTTCTAGACCGCGTGATCGTCTTTATCTATCCTCATTAGATCTTTGTAGGTTGTCTCAAGATTTTGGTGTTTTGATTGTGTCTACACCAAAAGGTATTATGACTGCTGAAAGTGCTATACGCAAAGGAGATGGGGGTGAAATTTTGGGATATGCCTCATGATTGCTCCTCTATATAGATTACCAATAGGTGTTAATTGTTTAAGCAACAATGGAAAAGTTTATGTTTCAGGACCTTGTGGTGTTGTTGATTTTGATTGCGTTAGCAAGATATATCGCAAGGGGGATATGATAGTTTTTTTACCTTATTTGACGTCATATTCTAGTTCTATTTTTACTCAAGCTGTTTTGGGTGTTGTTTTGGGTTACAGTATAGAATTGGTTCTTAAAGGAATAGGATATAAAGTTTATAAGTCTAACGAAAAACTTATATTTGCTCTAGGTTTTAGTCATAATATTTCTATTAATATTCCTGCGGGTGTGTCTGTAAGATTTAATAGAAAAACATTCTCCTTAATGTCTGCAAATTTGGGCCTTTTGCAAAATTTTACAACAACTATACGAGCATACCGCTTTCCAGATTCTTACAAGGGTGCCGGGGTTGTTTATGTGAACGAAATTGTTACTTGCAAGGAGGGTAAAAAAAATTAATGCATAAGAGGAAAAATGATGCTATTCTTTCGTTTTTTGTTGGTTCTTATGGTTATCTAGTGCCTCGTTTTAAAAATTCTGATATAAAGGTATCAAAAACCATACAATCTTATCTTTTAGGCAAGCGTGATTTGTATTATTTGTATAATTTGGAAAAAAGTTTATATGGGATTCGTTCCGCTTTAGAAGTTTTAGAAGTGATGATAGATAGTGAGTCTGATATACTTTTTATTAATAGTTTGCCCATAATAACGCAAGGGTTTGATAAAAACATTAGTATAACTAGCGTAAAATGGAAAAGAGGTGTCTTGTCAAAATTAAAAGAAGCGGATTTGGTTTTTCTTTGTGATATTATGAAAGAAAATCTAGTGGAGTCGCATCGTGAGTGTTTGTTGGTCGTTGGTGTCGGGGGTTCGACGACAAGCAGAATGTCTTATCTTTTTAATTTAAATATAGAGAATATTTTATTATCTTATTGGTTTTTTAATGCGGTGTCGGTAATATGCCGTCGTGGTAAAAAAAAATTAAAGTGTGATATAAAATTACCAGGCTTTCTTGGGGAAAGAAGTTACCACAAATCTTACAATTATGCGGTTTAAACCAAAGTACAAATCCTGTCTTTGGGCTAGGACTGACATTTGGGGTGATTTATTATGTAAAGAAAAAACTTTTTTGCGCCCCAAATGGGATTTAATCATGGGTGTGCTTGGAGGACGCAAGCGTCGTAGGCGCCCTTTAGCGAAAAGGTCCAAGGAGAAGTCCGCCCGTGGACACACACCTTACCCATTGTGTCATAATTATAGTTTTGTACAGCCGCATTCTCGTCCAAATCAAACCTTTAAGTATAATCGATGGGGTTATCGAAATACACTATCTATTTTATTGTGTTTAAGACGATTTTATGGGGATTTAAGTCACAAGACTTTAAAAAAAATTTGTGTTATATTATTTAAATCAGAAGCACCGATTCAACGACTCCTGGGTATTTTAGAGGGGCGTTTAGACGTTACTTTGTACCGATTGGGTTTTTTCCATTCAATTTTTTATAGTCGTCAAGCGATTCAACATAACAAGGTATTAGTTAATGGTAAGTTTATAAAAAATAACAATTTTATTTTGCAAAAGGGGGATTTTGTTGAGTTTTGCCCGATGCAACGATTTTCTATACGATCTCGTCTTTTATTACGTTACAAGCCCTTTAGATCTTTTCGTATGCGATTGGAGCGGTGGCGGTTAACGCATCGGTTTAAGTTTGAGTTACATCTTCAGCCAACTCCGAGTTGGATTCAAACAGATTATTCCAATTTAAGTTTTGTTTTGGTGTCAGATATTAAACCGCCTATTATATATCCTTTTAGGGCTAATATTGATGAAGCATTGTGGTTTTATAAACACGGGTATTGATAAATTTTAAAATTACTTGGCTTATTATACGTTATAACTTTTCAATTAATCTAAAATGTGGCTTACTTTTTTAACTATTTTACTAAATATTATTGATCTTGTTCTTCCTCTACTTATTGCAGTTGCCTATTTTACTTTAGCGGAACGTAAAATTATGGCAGGTATTCAAAGACGCAAGGGCCCAAATGTTATTGGATATTTGGGACTTCTTCAACCGTTAGCCGATGGTCTTAAACTTTTTGTTAAAGAAACCGTTTTACCTACAAATGCAAATATTGTTCTTTTTGTGTTAGCCCCGCTGATTACTTTTATTTTAAGCCTTATTAGTTGGGCTGTCATTCCTTTTAGTTATGGTAATGTTATTTCGGATCCTCAATTAGGGGTTTTGTATTTTTTGGCAATATCTTCCTTGGGTGTTTACGGGGTATTGATTTCGGGTTGGTCCAGTAATTCAAAGTATGCTTTTTTGGGGGCTCTACGTTCTGCCGCTCAAATGGTTTCTTATGAGATATCTATGGGTATCGGGTTAATAAATGTTTGTTTATGTGTCGGTACATTAAATTTAACTGAAATAGTTGTAGCACAGAGGGACATCTGGTTGGTGTTCCCCTTATTACCGGTAGGTGTTATGTTTTTTATTGGTTGCCTAGCTGAAACGAACAGGCATCCTTTTGATTTGCCGGAGGCTGAAGCAGAGTTAGTATCGGGGTATAATGTCGAGTATTCAGCAATGGGGTTTGCTCTTTTTTTTTTAGGTGAATATGCTAATATGCTAGTTATGGGGGGAGTTACTTCTATTTGTTTTTTAGGTGGGTGGTTGTCCCCATTTGGTATTGGGATCTTTTCGGATGGTATATGGTTTGGTTTAAAAATTTGTTTTTTTGTCATTTTGTTTGTAGTTATGCGGGCTATTCTTCCCAGATATCGTTATGACCAGTTAATGCGTCTGGGTTGGAAGTGCTTCCTGCCACTGGCTCTTGCTTTTTTTATTCTTTCTGTAGGCATACTTCTGGGTTTTAACTGGTTGCCTAATTAGTAATTTTTTTATATATAAATATTTGAAAGTTTTATACAATAGTCGGGTTTCATATAGAAAGATTAAAGGTAAGCCTATAATTAATTGACTTATTATATCAGGGGGTGTTACAAACGCTGCAAATACTAATGATGTTATATAAATAATTCCTCTATGTTTTATCCACAGTAATGCCGGTGTGTTGCTTTCTATAAACCCTAGTAAAATAACAGTGGGTAAACCATAAGTTAATATGGTGTTAAATTGTTTTAAATGTGTAATGTAATCATTAAATTTTGGTTCAAAGGTCAAATGAATAGGCATAAAAAGGGTGGAGTACGTGTAAAATGTTTTCCAAAAGGTTTGAATTATTAATGGGAATGCGCTAGTGTATAGTAATGTATTGAAAAAGATTGTTGTTATTAATATGGTAAAGCACGCATTGGCTTCATATATATAAAGTCCAGGTCTGAAAAATAACAAAATTTGTGTTAGCAGTATTGTTATACAAAAATTTGTACTTATACTGGTGCAAAATTGTATATAGGCAAAAAATATTTCAGTTACTCCTGTAGTTATAAAATGAGAAAGTCCTGCTGGTAAGAGTATAAATATCAAACTTTGCTTGTAGGTATATATCGTAAAAAAAAATATGGTTGTTCCAATGGTTGTGTGTAATAAGCGGTAATTTAGCTCTTGTGTGTAGTGTATGGTAAATTGAAATTTTTTCATTTTTAGACCTGTAAATTGAAGAAAGATAGTTTAATTGGTAGAACTTTGGTTTCCAAAGCCAACGGCTGGGGGTTCAAATCCCTCTCTTTCTGTTATTTAAATATGTGGTTTATTTATCAATAAGTGATACAAGCGGATGAGAATAAGTCTTTTACAATTTCTATTTATATTTTGCGTAGGACTTCTTTTTTTTGCTGATTTACCCCAATTAGCTAAAAGTGTTAAAGAAAAAATAAGAGGATCTAAAAAATATAAGAATTAAATTTTTGGTTTAAAATAGTTATTGGGTTGTTAGCGGTTCGTAGTTTAATAGGCAAAACATAGTTCTCATGAAGCTAGTATTGCAGGTTCAATTCCTGCCGGACTGACTGGGATTTAGGTTCTAATGTCCGCCTGGAGTCTAGCCAAGTCGGTAAGGCGCCCGTTTTTGGTGCGGGGATCGAAGGTTCGAGTCCTTCGACTCCACAAGCCAGGGTGGTGGAAGTGGTAGACACGCTGGGTTTAGGTTCCAGTCTTTTGTTAGGTAGGGGTTCAAGTCCCCTCTCTGGTAATAATGTGTAGACCAAATATTACTCAATGGTTTAAAAAATGCAAAGGCACTAAAATAACAAAAAAAAGAAGTGTTGGTTTAAGGGGTTGCCCCCAAAAAAAGGGGGTGTGTTTAAAAGTATTCGTTTGTTCTCCCAAGAAGCCTAATTCGGCACGCCGTAAGGTAGTTAAAGTGCGTTTAGCCAATAAAATACGATTAACGGCCTATATCCCTGGTCAAGTTCATCGATTGCAAGAGCATTCGCAAGTTTTGATCAGAGGGGGCAGAATACCCGATTTACCCGGAGTAAAATATCGTTTAGTTCGTAACAAGTTAGATCTGGCGGGATTATCCGGTCGTAAGACGGCTAGATCTAAGTATGGAACAAAGAAACCAGATAAAGGATGTTAGAAGCAAAACATAGTCGATTAGGAGTACAAGATAAAATATCTTTAAATGTAAAATTAAAGGAAACTTTTAATTTTTTGGGCATTAAAAAAGACCCCCTTGTAGGTAAAATGATTAATCTTTTAATGAAAAATGGCAAGCGTTCTAAAGCAGAAAAGGTTTTGAATAGGGCTTTTCAACTGTTGGATGAAAAATATCCTGGTCGCGCTTTGCATATTTTTTATTTTGGGGTTTTTGAGGCAAGACGTGACATAGGTATTCGTCTTAAGCCTAGAGCAAAGAAACGTCGTGCGGTTAATACGTTTAGCGTCTATTTACCGTACACGATATCCCCCGTTAGGGGATTGAATTCAGGAATGAGGGCGCTTTTAGCCGCGAGTCGAAGGCGATCTCCCACAAAACCTTTTTGGGATAATTTAAGCCAAGAGATATTAGAGTCTTCTTTAGGTAGGGGAGAAGTCGTTACTACGCGGTATAGCTTAAATAAATTAGCGGACTCGAATAAACGTAGAGTTCATTTGGGCTCCTCATCTATTTCTCCAGTAATATTTCATTAATATTTAAATATGGATTTTATTCATTTTTTTTTTTTATCCGCGTTATTATTTGTTATTGGTGTGGGGGGCGTCGTTTTAAATCGCACAAATATTGTCGTCGTTCTAATGTCATTAGAATTGGCTCTTCTTTCAGTAAGTTTAAACTTTATCATATTTTCTGTTTGTCTTTCTGATCTTATAGGTCAAATTTTTGCAATATTTATTCTTATAGTGGCTGCTTGTGAGTCATCCATCGGTTTAGCTATTATTTTAGTATATTTCAGGGTGAGGGGGAGTATTCGTATAGATCAAGCGTCATTGTTAAAATCATAAATTTTATGCTTCCATGGTGAAATTGGTAGACACGGCAGATTCAAAATTTGTTGTCTTTTGACATGCTGGTTCAAATCCGGCTGGAAGTATCAAGCATGATTCAAGCGCAAACTCTTCTAAAGGTTGTGGATAATTCAGGAGCTAAACTCGTTAGATGTATTAAAATTAAAAAGGGTAAACGTTCTGCTGGTGTTGGAGATATTTTGTTAGTGTCCGTTAAGGCTTTGCGACCACGTTATGGTCGTCGCGTCCGTTTAAAGATGAACAAATCAGAAGTTCATCAAGGGGTTATTGTTCAAACACGGAAATTACATCGATCTAAAAGTGGGGTTGGTTCTAGCTTCGGATGCAATTCCGTGGCTCTTATAAGTTCACAAGATAAACCGTTAGGTACTCGAATTTCGGCAACCTTACCCACTAGACTTCGAAGTTTTAAATGGGCTAAATTGGTTGCTATGGCAAGAAAAACAGTATAATAAAATGCATTTGTACCAAAATCATTATTTTAATGTAGTTCAACGGGATTTCATTCTTTGCAGCGATGTCGCTACATCTAATATGCTACCTATCCCTAAAAAAATCTGTTTATATTTAGGAACTCCTGGGGTAAATAATAGTTCAGTCGTTTCTTCTATATGTGCCCTAAAAATAATAACAGGTCAGAGACCTTATGTTTCTCCAGAAAAAATTAAAGTGAAAAGACATAAAAAAGGTAAGATATATGCGGTTGGTTGCAAAGTCACACTTAGAGGCCTACAATTTTATAAGTTTTTATTTAAACTAATGTTTAATGTTTTACCTCGTATTCGTCAATTTGAGGGTTTGAAATTACCGTCACACCATAGTGTGTATTGTTTTGTTTTAAAAGATATTTTTGCCTTTGAAGAATTAATTCCGTTATTTCCCTATTTTGAAGTTTTAAATTGTTTTAAATGTCAAGTTTTTTTTGGTACAAATACTAAAGAGGATATGTTATTTTTAGGGAATGGTTTGCAACTTTGTTTTGTTCCTTGATCTGTGTTAAAGGAATGTCGCGGAAGTAGCTCAATCGGTAGAGCGTAAGCTTGCCAAGTTTAAAGTTGAGGGTTCGAATCCCTTCTTTCGCTTTAGACATCTTTGAGAAAAAGAATTTGGCTAATTTTATTTTTTTAATCCCGATAGTTTTAGCGAAAGAAGGGCCAGAGCCTTTTTTTCTAAACCTAGTATTTTAGATTTTTTAAGATATTTTATGGAGTACCATTTTTTTTCTATGGATAGGCCCAGGCAATCTATTTGTGCGGTTACGCTTGTTATGTTATTTTGCATATCTTTTAGACTGTCGTATACAGCGATTAGAGTCGGACAACCCGCTGCAATCTTTGGGGGTGTTAAATAAAATGGTACAAAATAGATCCTACCCCTCCTCAAAGACATTTTTATTTTTTTAATTTTGGATGTTTTTAAATTGCTAGCATTTAAAATAGCAAAAGTTGTTTGTTTAGACATAAATAATCGTTTTTTTCTTAAGTGTTTTTTTCTAGCAGTAGGCATGATTTAAAGGTCTCGTATTTTTATTTTTAGGGGCAATTTATTGGCGCCGGCTTTTAACGCGGGGAATCCTTGTTCTTTATCGATACCGTATAGTAATAATATGGGTTTTCCGGCCGAGATGGGTGCAACCCAGTGATTCCCTTTCCCTTTCCCTTTGCCCATTCGGGCAGATGTCGGTTTATTGCTTATGGCTTTATCCGCAAGTGGGATAATTTCTAGTTTCCCTTCTCTTTTAATTTTGCGCCTAATGTTTTGCCTTGCCGCCTCTAGTTGTTGAACATTTATATATCCGGATTCTAGTGAAATTATGGCGAAACAATTTTGTTCATTTAATTTTTGGGTTTTAGTTGTAATTCTTGGCAATGACCTGGGTTTAAAGTATTTTTTATATTTTGTTTTTTTAGGTTGTAATAACATAGGGTTAATTTTTCGAAGTCCAGGCTTTTAACCCGACACTACCGTATCCTGTTTGGGTTTGTCTATATTCTGCATTAATTGTAGTGTTTAATTGGCTAAGGGGCATTTGGCCTATTTGGCATTTCCACGTCCGACTTCGTCCTTTCGCTTTATGTGTAAATCTTCCTTTTATTTGAATTTTTAAACCGTTAATCGTTTTATATTTTTGCAACGACTGAAGTCCTTGTTTGAGGTATCGGAGAAATTCATAATGTCTTTTTCGTTTTTGTCTAGAGCAGACATTTTGTTCGATAAACCTGCACAAGCAGGCTGTGTCTGCTTTATTTTTTAGTATTAGTGATATTAATTGTATACCATACCTCGCGTAGTCGTATTTTGAATTATGAAAGCTTTTGGTGTAATAAGCAATTTCTCTTCTTACGGGTTTTGGTACCGATCTGGTATACGTTTTTAATCTATTAACTTTTAGTATTATCTTTTTTGTTCCAGTAAATGTCTGAATGAGTTTTGTAGCTGTTTGTAATCTAGAAGCAACTAAAGTCCATGATTTTTTTTTTATTTTTAATTTATTTTCTTTGTAACGTCTCGATTTAATGCGTCTTTTTGAGCGAGTATGCAAATGTATCAGGTCAACAGCTATTGTTGTTGCCACCGCGTGTCTATTAATCTGAATGCCATGAAGGTAATGTGTGGTCCCTAAGCAGCACGATTCGATAAAGTGGCGTATTCTAGATAAGATGTAGTAAAATCGGGGTTCGTTCCAATGCGTGTAACCTTGATAAAAGGCATTTTGGGGTCGTAATGTAGCTGGATGGGCTTTTTGTGCCATTTTATTTTTTTTGCGTCGGGGTTTTGCGGGTTGGTGCAAATTCACCTAACTTATGACCTACCATTTCAGGTTTTATTTTACGATTGAGCATATCTTTTCCATTGTGAATCGACAGTTTTAATCCGACACAAACGGGGTAAATAGTGGAACGCCGAGACCAGGTAATTTTTTTTTTATTTTTTTTGCTAAAATTTGTTAAAAGACTTTTGTCTATGAAGGGTGTTTTCCAGTTAGATCTTGACATTTTTTTTTAATCTTTGTGGCGTCGCACCTTTTGTGGGTTTACCCCAAGGAGTTACAGATGGCCTACCTCCTGATGTTTTTCCTTCGCCTCCACCATGTGGGTGGTCTATGGGATTCATCGCGACACCACGAACAACGGGTCGATGCCCCAACCACCTGGCCCGCCCTGCCTTTTTTAATTTAATAAAACGATGCTCCGTGTTACTAACAATGCCGTTAGTCGCTTGTGCTTTAATATCAACCCAGCGATATTGTCCTGATTTCAAACGGATTTGTGCCAAATTTTTTGTTTTTTTTAAGATGTGTCCGTGTGAGCCGGATGCGCGGAGTAGTTTGCCATTATCTCCTTGATGTAGGCTTATATTGTGTATTGGAGTTCCTGTAAGTATGCGGCTAAGAGGTTTACTATGAGCATTATTTAATCCACAAAAGATTGAATTTGATCTTACAACATCTCCCTGTCGGAGGTTTGTTGGCGCAAGTATATAATTTTGTTTATTAGTATCGGGATTAAAGATACGAGCCAAGTGTGCGGATCTATTTGGATCATATTCCAATCCTATAACAATCCCTTGTGTGTGTTTTCGTTTAAAATCTATTTCTCGGTGTAAGCGTTTGTGGCAACCTCCCCTGTGCCACGAGGTTATCCGACCTTTATTATTGCGTCCGCTTACTGTTTTGTGGGCTTTTATTTGGGATTTAAGTGGTTTTTCAATAGATCGTTTTTTTGTCATACTATATTTTAATTGTTAGGATAATCAATTATGCCTTTTATTATCGGTACTCCAATCCCGGACAATAAAATTTTGGTTCAGTCTGTGTCTCATATTTTTGGTATTGGGTTAGCGGAATCCGGAATATTATGTAAAAAAGCGGGTTTTGGTGATGATGCACGGGGGATTCATCTGGCTCCAGAGAAAAGTCCACTTTTAAAAAATTTGGTTGATAGTAGGGCTCTTCTAGTGGGTGCTGATCTTCGTCGCTTTCAAAAGGACAAAATACGTAGATTATACTCGATAATGACTTATCGGGGTTTACGACATAAGAAGGGGTTACCTGTAAGAGGCCAGCGTACTCATACTAATGCAAAAAAAAGAACCTATTTTAACACTAATGCCAGTTAATAACCGATATTTTGTCGAAAAATTGTTTAAATTTAAGTCAGTTAGTCATTATAAGCAAAAGGTGGTAAAAAATCCTTTAATTGTTAGGTATTTAACTGACAATACGCGAACTAAAAAGTTTGGATCCGTTTATTTAAGGTGTACTAGACGCAATATTTTTTGCATTTTGGCTGATTGTGAAAGTAATGCTATTAAAACAAGTTGTTCTTTAAGGGTTCCTGATTATAAGAATGAATTTAACGAAAGGGAAAATTTGTATACACGAGGGTTATTATTAGGTGAATTATTTGGAAATAAAATAATTTCTTTGGGGTATAAAAAAATTATTGTTCATGTGGTGGGAACAAGCAAAGGACGATTTGGTGTTGTTCGAAGTTTTAGTAAATTGGGCATAGATATCCATTCTATTATCTTAACAACAAGAACAGGGCATAATGGGTGTCGTCCTGCTAAAAGACGCCGTAAAAAATTACGCACAAAAGTTATGGGTTTTAAATAAGTGTTGTATTCGAAGGGGTGACTGAGTGGTTGATAGTGTCAGATTGTAAATCTGCTGGTTTTACCATCGTAGGTTCGAATCCTATCCCCTTCTTAAAATTAGTAAAATGAAGGAGCAAGTTAAGATGGTTCAACGGCATCCATTTCATTTGGTTGATCCAAGCCCATGGCCTTTCGTGGCCGCTTTAGGTGGTTTAAGTTCGACTTTTGGTGGAGTTCTGTATATGCATAATTATGACGGTGGGGGGCAGTTGTTATGTTTAGGTTTAATTACTATTCTATACGTGATGTTTACATGGTGGAGGGATGTGATCCGTGAAGCTTCATTTGAGGGCCAGCATACTGCTGCGGTTCAACAAGGTTTGCGCATGGGGATGATTCTTTTTATTGTTTCGGAGGTTATGTTTTTCTTTGCTTTTTTTTGGGCTTTCTTTACCTCTTCTTTGTCTCCTGTTTTTAATATTGGGGGGGTTTGGCCTCCGGCTGGCATAGAGGCAATTAGTCCATGGGGATTACCTCTTTTAAATACTATTATTTTACTTTCTTCTGGTGCAAGTGTCACGTGGGCGCATCATGCTATTGTTGGGGGGGTTAAAAAGGAGGCTCTATTGGGTTTGGTCATTACCATAATATTCGCAGTTATTTTTACTGGATTGCAGGGGTTCGAGTATGTTAACGCGCCTTTTGCTATGTCCGATAGTGTTTACGGTTCTGTCTTCTTTATGGCCACAGGTTTTCATGGTTTTCATGTAATCATCGGAACTATCTTTTTATCTGTTTGTACTTTTCGGTTATATTTAGACCATTTTAGTCGTCAGAGGCATTTTGGGTTTGAAGCTGCGGCTTGGTATTGGCATTTTGTTGATGTCGTTTGGTTATTTCTTTTTTTGACTATTTATTGGTGGGGGTTTAATGTAATAGTGTAAATTATTATTTGTAACCTATTGTTTTTTCTACGTGACCCTCAAATGGATACACATTTAGATAAAATATATAGTTTAGTGTCGTATTTTTTATATTATCATTATCTATGTTTTTTAGTCCTTTAGAACAATTTCAAATACTTCCATTTGTTAATTTAGGTATTGGTTTATTTGACTTATCGATAACCAACGCAATGATTACAACGATTTTTAGTTTAGGTTTTATATTGTTTGTTTACTATTGTCTTTCTGTTTTTGGTTTAAGCTGTTTTCCTAGTCGTTGGCAGTTGCTTTTAGAAGGCCTGTATTTAACTACCGCGGGTTTAGTTTGGGATAGTATTGGTCCATATGGTCAAAAATATTTTCCGTTTATTTTTATGATATTTAGTTTTATTTTGATATCTAATGTCTCGGGTCTGGTGCCTTACTCATTCACCATAACGAGTCATTTGATTCAGACAATGGTTTTAGCGCTTGGTGTATTTATAGGGGTAGTTCTTATATGTGCTTCAACACACGGGTTTCACATGTTGAGTTTGTTTCTTCCAGGAGGTACTTCGTTACCGTTAGCATTTTTATTAGTTCCGATAGAAATAGTTTCCTATATATTTAAACCTCTAAGTTTGGCTGTCCGTCTTTTTGCCAATATGATGGCAGGTCACACTCTACTAAAAGTAATTGCTGGTTTCGCTTGGGCTATGATGGGGAGTGGTGGCTTATTGCTAATAGCACACGTGGTGCCGCTGTTAGTTCTGATTATTCTTTTTGGCCTTGAGTTGGCCGTCGCCTTAATTCAAGCTTATGTGTTTACCATTTTAAGTTGTATTTATATAAATGACGCTATAGTCCTACATTAGCTATAACGATTGATTCTAACAATAATAAAGTCTAAATTCTAAAAGCATTTTTAGCTCAGTGGATAGAGCAACGGTCTTCTAAATCGTGGGTCATAGGTTCAAATCCTATAAGATGTAAGTCATGAAATTCTCTTTAATCTTTCAAAATGACATCGTTGCTTTTTTGCCGGAGCTTTTTCTTGCAATTTCGATTTTAGTTGTTCTTATGCATGGAAGTTTCTTGGGTTTGTCCGCGGCTGCACTTTATACCTATTTAACACCGAGCATGGTTCGGTTAACCTCAATAATTTTATTTATAAGTGTTTTTTTGGTTGTTAATACTCCTATAGAATCCCAGACGTTATGGAATTCACTTTTTATTACAGATCATTTGTCGATATGGTTAAAATTATTTGTTGTTTTGGGTTTGTTTGTTTGTGTCTCTGTAAGTGAGGCCTATATGTTTTCGGTTCGGTTGCGGGCTTTTGAGTTTTTTTTTTTTATTATTAGCATTTGCTTAAGCTTGTGCCTGCTAATTTCCTCATATGATCTTCTTTCTATTTATTTAAATATGGAGTTTATGTCGCTTATTTTTTATGTTTTGGCCACTTGGAAGAAAAATTCATATTTTTCTGCTGAGGCTGGATTGAAATATTTTATTCTTGGTTCCGTCGCTTCAGTTTTTTTTTTATTTGGTGCATCATTAATTTATTTTTCTATGGGTACTACCAATTTAGGGTCTCTCAGCTTGTTAACGGAAAATCTTGCGGGGTATTCCCCGTTATTTTATTTGGGTTTGATTTGTTTAATTTCAGCGCTATTATTTAAATTAGGCTCAGCCCCTTACCACATGTGGATAGCCGATGTGTATGAAGGGGCTCCTACGATTGTTAGTCTTATTTTTGCATCTGTTCCTAAACTGGCTATATTTGTTGTTGTATTACGTTTGGTCTACACAAGTTTTTGGTGTCTGTTTCCTGTATTTTGGGAAGACTTTTTTTGTTTATGTGGTCTTTTCAGTCTTTTTATTGGTTGTGTGTGTGGTTTAGGTGAAACCAAAATTAAAAGACTTCTAGCATTTAGTAGTGTGGGCCATGTTGGGTTTTTGTGTCTAGGTTTAGCGTCCGGAAGTTTCGAAGGAGTTCAAAGTGTTTTGTTTTATCTTTTTATTTACATGTTAACTGCTATTTTTTTATGGATTTATGTCCTCCACTTAGATTTGACATCTGAGAATAGCTTTTTAACTTTTTCAGATGTAATTGGGTTAGTGCGGTCTAATCCAATTTTTGGTCTAGGAATTGCCCTTATGATTTTTTCTTTGGCAGGAGTTCCCCCTTTAGGTGGTTTTTTTGCGAAACTTAATATTTTTGTTAGTGTCATTGATTCGTCTTATTTTCTTGTTGCCATATTTGCAGTTTTAACGAGTGTGGTTTCGGCTTTTTATTATATTAGATTGATAAAAATTTTTTATTTTGAGAAAGCAGAAAATTGGTTTTATTTTACGCCATTGACCAAGGGTGCTGCTTTTTGTGTGGTTATCATTGGATGGACCGTTATATTTTTTATGTTGAGTCCTAATTTGTTCTATTTATTGATCTATAAAATAGCTATAGGATTAATGATTTAAAAAAAAAAAATGTCTTTTACTCAAGAATCAAAACCTTCATGGCAAAGTTTTATTCCGTTGGTTTCTAACTCGGCATTGAGTGGTTTCTTTACTAGGTGGTTTTTTTCTACAAATCACAAAGATATTGGTACTTTATATTTAATATTTGGGGCTTTTTCTGGTGTTTTAGGCACAGCGATGTCTGTTCTTATAAGGTTGCAGCTTGCAAGCCCGGGCAATATGTTTTTGGGGGGAAATTATCAGTTGTATAACGTTATTGTCACGGCTCATGCTTTTTTGATGATTTTCTTTATGGTCATGCCTGTACTTATAGGGGGATTCGGTAATTGGTTTGTTCCCTTAATGATAGGTGCTCCCGATATGGCGTTTCCTCGTATGAATAATATAAGCTTCTGGTTGTTGCCGCCATCTATAATACTTCTTTTAGCATCCTCATTAGTGGAAGCTGGAGCCGGTACAGGTTGGACTGTTTATCCACCCTTAAGTGGTATCCAGGCGCATTCGGGGCCGTCCGTGGATTTAGCTATCTTCAGTTTACATTTATCCGGTGCGGCTTCTATTTTAGGTGCCATTAATTTCATAACAACCATTTTTAATATGCGTGCTCCGGGTATGGGTATGCATCGTTTACCCTTATTTGTTTGGTCCGTGCTAATAACTGCATTTTTACTTTTATTATCTCTTCCGGTTTTGGCTGGAGGTATCACTATGCTTTTAACGGATCGTAATTTCAATACTACATTTTTTGATCCGGCGGGTGGTGGCGACCCTGTGCTTTATCAGCATTTGTTTTGGTTTTTTGGACATCCCGAGGTGTATATTTTAATTTTACCCGGGTTCGGCATAGTTAGTCATATTTTGGCTACTTTTTCCAGAAAACCCGTTTTTGGTTATTTAGGAATGGTTTACGCTATGTTATCTATTGGTATTTTGGGTTTTATTGTTTGGGCTCATCACATGTTTACAGTTGGCTTGGATATTGATACTCGAGCTTATTTTACTGCGGCTACGATGATAATTGCGGTCCCTACAGGCATTAAGATTTTTAGCTGGATAGCTACAATGTGGGGAGGTTCGATACGTCTGAAAACACCCATGTTATTCTCTATAGGCTTCCTTTTTCTGTTTACTATCGGGGGGTTAACCGGTGTAGTTTTGGCTAATTCCGGTGTAGATATTGCTCTTCACGATACTTATTATGTGGTTGCACATTTTCATTATGTTCTAAGTATGGGAGCTGCTTTTACGATGTTTGGTGCTTTTTATTTTTGGGTTGGAAAAATGACTGGTTTAGGTTATCCGGAAGTTTTGGGGCAAATTCATTTTTGGCTTATGTTTATTGGGGTAAATTTAACATTTTTTCCTATGCATTTTTTAGGCTTGGCTGGCATGCCTCGTCGTATTCCAGATTACCCAGACTCTTATGCTGGTTGGAATAGTGTAGCCTCTTTTGGGTCAATTCTTTCCTCAGTGGCTTCACTATTTTTCTTTTATATCGTTTATTTGACATTAACCGAAGGGCATATCGAGGATTCTAATCCTTGGGTTAAAGATAGGGGTGTTGCTTTTCCAGCGGTTGAATCAAAAAGCGGGTAAACTACAAGTAAAAAATTATTAAAGCTTCTGTTGTTCGTAATAAAGGGCTTTATCTTTTAATAGGGCTCTAGGGCCTATAACTCAGTGGTAGAGTATACGCCTGATAAGCGTAAAGTCGATCGTTCAATCCGATCTAGGCCCAAATATCAGACTACTTGGTGTTATGGTTTATAGTCTCTTTGGTCTAATGGTTAGGACGTTGCCTTTTCACGGCGGGAATATGGGTTCAATTCCCATAAGAGATTATTTGGTTAATATGTTTTTATGTATCTATACCAAATAGTTATCAAAGTCGTTACATCGTTTTGATTTAAAATGATAATTTTTTAGATAATGTTGAACTCCCTGATTCTATACGCGAATAGTCTTACACGACTTTTGCCTGTCCAAACATTTGAGGTGTTCGGACATGAGATTGTTATTAATGTGTCTAAAAAGTATTTGTTGGCCACATTAACGTTTTTGCACCATCATAGCAATAGTAATTTTCATTTACTTACATCTATTTCTGGTGTGGATTATCCCGATAGAGAAGAACGTTTTGAGGTTGTTTACGAGCTTTTGAATCTTAGATCCAATTCTCGGATTAGAATTAAAACCTGCACTGATGAGATAAATCCTCTACCGTCTATTGTTGATATATTCCCTTCAGCGAATTGGTGGGAGCGTGAAATTTGGGATTTACTTGGTGTATTTTTTTCAGGACATCCGGATTTACGTCGAATTATTACAGATTATGGGTTTGAAGGTCATCCTCTTCGAAAAGACTTTCCATTGAGTGGTTATTTTGAATTGCGTTATGATGAAGATCAAAGAGTTGTTGTCTGTGAGCCTATTGAATTGACGCAAGAATTTCGTTCGTTTGATTTTCATATCCCCTGGTCTCATATTGGAAAAAGCTGACATAGTGATATTTTATGACTAGATGGAATTTAAATGCAATACTTAGTTGGGTAGATTCTCATATTATTGATTATCCGACGGCCATGAATTTAAATTATAATTGGAGTTTTGGGTCAACCGCGGGGTTTTGTTTGGTTATTCAGATTCTTAGTGGGGCTTTTTTAGCAATGCATTACGCTAGTGAGACACATTATGCATTTTCTAGCGTAGAACATATAATGCGAGATGTCAAAAGTGGTTGGTTAATTCGATACATGCATGCAAACGGGGCTTCTTTTTTCTTTATGCTGGTTTATGCTCATATTTTCAGAGGTTTGTATTATGGTTCTTATATGGAACCCCGACAACATTTATGGTGGTCTGGTACTCTTATTTACGTTTTAATGATGGCGACCGCTTTTATCGGTTATGTTTTACCATGGGGTCAAATGAGCTTCTGGGGGGCAACTGTTATTACAAGTTTTTTTTCTATTATTCCCGTTATAGGTAAAGAAGTTGTTATGTGGATATGGGGTGGTTTTACCGTGGGAAATCCCACATTAAATCGTTTTTATAGTTTACACTATTTGTTACCATTTTTAATTACGGGTATGGTTTTTGTTCATTTAGGTTTGCTTCATAAAGATGGCTCTAACAACCCTCTAGGTATAAAAACGAAAGTAGCAAATATTAATTTTTATCCTTATATTTATGTAAAAGATCTGGTAGCTTTTTTCGCGCTAGTTTTTTCTTTATCAATTTTTATTTTTTACTTCCCTAATGCGTTAGGCGAACCGGATAATTACTTAGAGGCAGATCCTTATAGCACTCCTGCACATATTGTCCCGGAGTGGTACTTTTTACCATTTTATGCTATTTTAAGAGTTATACCAAATAAAGTTGGGGGTATTCTTGCGATGGGAGGCGCCATCGTAATGTTATTTTTGTACCCGTTGTTAAATACTTCGATGTTACGGAGTGGTAACTTTCGGCCCGTTTATGCCGTAGTTTTTTGGCTTTTTGTTGCAGATTTTTGTTTATTAGGTTGGGCCGGGACCACTCCAGTTGATGATTATTTTAGATTTATTGGTATTACGGTATCCGTTGGATATTTTTCTTTTTTTATTTTTGGCGGTTTGTTTGTCGGATGGTTGGAAAAACTTTTAATGTTGCGTGCTATCAAAATGGGTGGTCCGAATAAACGCTGTTCAACAAGTTCAGATCATTTAACAACTACTCCAGGTTATAAAGTGGGGGTGGTCGATTATTTGACCTCCAGAGATATCTCATAAAAAATTTGATATTAATTGCATATGTCTATAATGAACATACTAAAAAGAGCTAACACTTTATTTATTTATTTATTATTTGTTTTTTCTGTATTTAAATCTTATAATATTGCGTATATGGACGCACCACATCCGTGGCAAGTCGGTTTTCAAGATCCGGCTACCCCGATTATGGAGGGTATTATTTCTTTTAATGGTTTGTTAATGACTTTCATGCTACTTATCGCTTGTTTTGTTGGTTGGTTACTCTATAAATCTTTAACCCTATTCAACGAATCAGTTAATCCGCAGCCCGCAAGCTTTAATCATTCTACTTTACTTGAAATTGTTTGGACAATTGTACCTGCTGGTATTTTGATGATCATTAGTGTACCATCATACAATTTGCTTTACGCAATGGAGGAAGTTATTGATCCTAGTTTGACGATAAAAGTTGTTGGTCACCAATGGTATTGGTCATATGAATATTCTGATTTTGAATTAGTACCAAAAGTTACTAAAGAAAATCTAGATTTGGTTCAAAAGCGTGTTACAAATTTAAAAGATTGGTTGGACTACATAGAAAATAACAAGGAAGATAAAAATCTACGAAATACTCGGACCCCTTTTAATTCAGAATTAAATTCCGGAATAGGTAAAGAGAAATTATATATAACAGATGTCGAATTAGGTAATATTAAAGTAGAGTGGGAAAATGCCAAGAGAGAATTACAGGAGGCGGGTTTGTATCTTAATAAGGCTAAATCAGATTTTAAATTGGCTCGTGTCGATTTAGCTGCCGCTAAGCTTAACAAATCTAGTGCAGAGGTAATTAAAGCTAGAACAGAATTCTCTGAGTTTAGCTCGTCTTTTAAAAGACCTAATATTCTTCTTAAAGATGGGTTCGACGGTTGGGACGAAAAGTTAAGGCTAAAAACCAAAGAAAACTTAGATATTCTTAAAGCAAGGTTGTTAAAAGCAGAACAAGAATTTGAGGGTGATTCCTCTATATTCGATATCTTATCTATTGGTTTACGTCTAGAGGATTTAGCTACCCCGAATGCGGAGGCAAAAAGCGCCGAGTTAGAATTTAATTCTTTTGGTGATAAATTAGCAGTTCCATTTTTAAGATCAGACGAGGCTGGAGAAATTTTAAGTAGGGCTAACAGTAAATTGAAATCTGCCCAGTCCTTTTTTGAGTTGAGTCAAAAAACCCTAGAAAAAGCGGTTTTGACTTTTGATAAATTGAAAGAGGATTTCTGCAAAAAAGATATCGAATTTTTAGGTTATTTGGGTCTAAAGGACAATTTTGATGCTAATACCTTGGATTTTATCAATATGGGTTTAAACGATCATAATTTGGGTCAGATTAGCGATAGGGCTTTAGAAAGATTTTCCTTGGCTAAAGATGAACTTTGTAGAGCTAAAAGTCGAATTGTGAAAATTAGTGAGGAGTTGGGAAAAATCAACAATAGATTAGAAATAGCCGGAGGCCATGCCAAAGATGTCAGTAAATCTCTCACGGAGACGCGTTTTGTTGAACATAGGGAAAAAATTGGTCGGCTAAAGGTTTCTGAAACATATTTCGACAATTTTACTTGGGATCGTCATAAAACAGATTTGCTCGAATATGAGAATAAATTAAGATATGGTAAATTTGCGCTTGAGGAGGCCAAAAAAATTATGGATGAGGCTCTACTTCATCTTTATAACAGTATTGAAAGCACCATAGAAGCCAAGTTAGAAAATAACAAAACACCATTGCATTTTTCTCGTGGTATAAATTTACCTGTGTTAGGTCTAGGGGGGGTTGATGATAAAAAGAATATTTTGGCATTAGAGAATTGTATTTTAAAAGCGGCAGATAAAAAACTTTTATCCGGGGGTAAGGTAGGTGACTTGTTGATTGACAAAATTTCATCAGATTTAAAACGATTAAAATCTGAGCATGATGTAGAGCAATTAAAATCAAAGTTTATAAATGAATTTAATGATGAGGATATTTACACCCAATATATAGATTTCTCCGTTAATAAAATTAAGCATGAGGTAGATATTGCGGAAATTGATTATAATGAGCTTATTGATACTTCAACAAAAATAAAAACTCTTATAAAAAAAATTGAATGCCAGTTAAAAAATGTTTGTTCCATTAAGCCGGTGGAACAATTGTGGTCTAGAGATGTCCCAGAGGTTTTTCTTAAGGGGGCTCACTATGATGTTGATTTTCATGTTAAATCTTTAAAATTTTTTTTGTCTGAGTTACGGCTACTTGATATAAAGGCAAATCCTAATATAATAGCTACTAAATTGCGTACTCTTTTATTGCAATCAAAAGGAGATTTAGAAAATTTAAAGTTATTTTCTACTTTTCTTGAAAAAATTGTTAAAGAAAACAATAGTAAAATTGACAGAGATGCTTTGGTTCTAATGTATATTAACAATACTGAAAATTCCTCGGAGAATTCGGTAGTCGAAGCTGATTTGAGCTCCACCGGTGGTTCCACGGGTAAAGATGGTAGTGCCGATAATGTACCTGCACCAAAAGGCGATAATGGATCTTATAAGGGTATTAAAGAAGTTTTAGATGTTTTTGGAGAAAAACACATGGTTTGCAATCAAGCTAATCTTTTGCTCGATATTCTACAAACGCTTAAGGATACGGTTTATACTTTGGACGAAACTGATATCAATAAGTTAAGAGATTTCTTGTATAGACTATTGACTACAATAATCGAGGAAGATTCGAGTATTCATCAAATTCTAAGAGAAGAAATTAATTTGATTTTAGATCTTATTAAAGAACCATCTGACGATGGGGAGGGCCTTGAAAGACAACGTATCAATTTTGATTCGTATCTTATTGGAGAAGAGGATTTGATTATCCCTGAGCCACATAGTGTGGGAAAAGCTGGTAAAGTTTTTCGCCTATTAGAAGTAGATAATCGTCTTTTTGTTCCTATTAACACCCACATACGTGTTTTAGTTACTTCTGCTGATGTCTTGCATTCTTGGGCGGTTCCTAGTCTAGGAATAAAAGTAGATGCGTGTCCTGGTCGATTGAATCAAGTTTTTCTCTTTGTAAAAAGGGAGGGGGTCTTTTATGGGCAATGTAGTGAGATTTGTGGTGTTAACCACGGGTTTATGCCTATCGTGGTACAAGCGGTCAACCAAGATGATTATTTGACTTGGGTCGGGAAAAGGTTATGCTCTTAAATTCTTTGTTTTTGCTTCTACTTATTGGTGTTTTTGGTCTAATTATTATACCTGCGGAGCATCGGTTATTGCTCCGACAATTTTCTCTGTTTATTACCGCATTGGTTTTTATTTTATCCCTTTTTTTGTGGTTGGGTTTTGACCATTCAACGTCTAAATTCCAATTCGTTGTTAATAATTTGTGGTTACCTGTATCAAATATAAATTTAGTTTTAGGTATTGACGGTATTTCTTTATTTTTTCTTCTGTTGACTACACTAATCTTTCCTTTATGTCTTTTAGCTTCATGGACTTTTGAAAAAGGTAATTTAAAAATTTATCTCATTAGTTTTTTAAGTATGGAATTAGTTTTACTTTTGGTGTTTACCTGTTTGGATCTTTTATTTTTTTATATTTTCTTTGAAGCTGTTTTAATACCCATGTTTTTAGTTATTGGTATATATGGCTCGCGCCAACGCAAAATAAGAGCTGCTTATATGTTTTTTCTGTACACACTATTTGGATCGTTATTTATGCTTATAGGAGTTGTGTATATATACTTGTCTGTCGGTAGCACTAGTTATGAAATATTGGCAATTACAAAGTTTTCTGATTATAATCAAAGGTGGTTGTGGTTAGCTTTTTTTGCATCTTTTGCCGCTAAAGTACCGATGTTGCCGGTTCATATTTGGTTGCCAGAAGCTCACGTGGAAGCACCCACGGCAGGTTCGGTCATTTTAGCAGGGATTCTTTTAAAATTAGGGTCTTATGGATTTTTGCGTTTCTCATTAGGTCTTTTTCCTCAGGCGTGTCTCTATTTTACACCGTTTGTTTTTAGTTTAAGTGTTTTGGGCATAGTCTATACGTCTTTGACAGCTATCCGTCAAACGGATTTAAAACGACTAATCGCGTACACATCGGTTGCTCATATGAATTTAGTTATGATAGGTCTATTTAGCGGCACGGTGATCGGAGTAGAGGCAGCAATATTACAAAGTTTAAGTCACGGGTTTGTTTCTTCCGCCTTATTTCTTATAATTGGAGTTCTTTATGACAGGTGGCATACTAGGGGTGTTAATTATTACGGAGGGTTAACCCATACAATGCCGATTTTTATAATAATTTTTCTTTTTTTTACAATGGCTAATTTAGGTTTGCCCGGGACTTCTAGTTTTGTTGGGGAATTTCTTCTGTTAGTGTCGGCTTTTGATGCTAATACGACAGCGTGTTTTTTTGCCGCTACCTCTATGATTCTTGGCGGTGTTTATTCCCTTTGGTTATTTAATAGAATAGCTTATGGTAATATTAAACTTGTGGGTTGTGATTTAAACTACAGAGAATTCGTAATTTTCCTACCATTGCTGTTAGGAACGGTTTTTATGGGTTTATATCCAAATATCTTTTTTTCCGTAATGCATGCATCGGTTTCAAATTTAGTGTGGGTTGACTGGTGGGTGTAAATAATTGAGTGTAGTGTCGGTATAAGTTGTTTATTGGTAATCTTAAGTTCTTTTCGTCTAATGGTTAGGATATTGTCTTTATGAGATAAAGGTGCGGGTTCAAGGCCCGTAAAGAACTGAAATGTATTTAAACATAGTTTTTTTACCGCTTTTAGGGTCTATTATATCAGGGTTTTTTGGACGTTTTGTCGGAGTATACGGTTCTTGTTTTATTACAGTATTTTGCGTGGGTTTAACTTTTTGTTTAAGCTGTTTGTCATTTTACGAAGTCGGACTGGCAGGAAGTGGGACCTACCTTTCTTTAATGACCTGGTTGGAATCAGACTCTTTTCATGTCGAGTGGGCTTTTTGTTTTGATAGTTTAACTGTCGTGATGCTTATTGTTGTTACCTTTATTTCGATGTTGGTTCATATATACTCTACAGAATATATGGGGGAGGACCCGCATTTGCCACGTTTTGTGAGTTATTTGTCGTTGTTTACATTCTTTATGCTAATATTGGTAACTGCTGATAATTTTGTTCAAATGTTTGTTGGGTGGGAAGGCGTTGGTCTTTGTTCTTATCTACTTATTAATTTTTGGTTTACTCGAATACAAGCTAATAAGGCTGCTATAAAAGCAATGATAGTTAATAGAATTGGGGATTTTGGATTAGCTTTAGGTATTTTTGCGATTTTTATTTGTTTTGGCGCTTTAGATTACGCCACAGTTTTTGCGTTTTCTCCTCAATTAACTTCTTGTACTTTGTCTTTTTTAAATATAAAATTTAAGGCTTTAGATTTAATAGGGGTTTTTCTATTTATTGGTGCTATCGGTAAATCGGCTCAACTTGGTTTACACACTTGGTTGCCTGACGCGATGGAAGGCCCCACTCCAGTTTCAGCTCTTATTCATGCAGCTACAATGGTTACAGCTGGTGTTTTTTTATTAGCCCGTTGTTCTCCTCTTTTAGAATATTGCTCGGGGGCTCTTATGTTGATAAGTGTCGTTGGTGGTATGACTGCCTTTTTTGCCGCCACTACAGCTTTGGTTCAAAATGACCTTAAACGAGTTATCGCGTATTCTACGTGTAGTCAGTTAGGTTATATGGTATTTGCCTGTGGCTTATCCAATTATTCAGTTGCTGTTTTTCATTTAGCTAATCATGCTTTTTTTAAAGCTCTACTTTTCCTTAGCGCTGGTTCGGTGATACATGCCGTAGGAGATGAACAAGATATGAGGAAAATGGGTGGCTTACGCCGTTTATTACCATTTACTTATGCGATGATGATGATTGGTTCACTGGCCCTAATGGGTATGCCTTTTTTGACAGGATTTTATTCTAAAGATGTCATTCTTGAAATAGCGTATGCTACTTATTCGGTTCCTTCCCATTTTAGCTATTGGTTAGGTAGTTTTGCTGCCTTTTGTACCGCTTTTTATTCAATTAGGTTAATCGCTTTATGTTTTTTAGTGGAGCCTAACGGCAGTCGTAAACTACTACTTTCTGCATCAGAAGGGGGTATCGCTATAGGTCTCGTGTTGGGTCTATTGGCAATACCTAGTATTTTTATTGGGTATTTTAGCCGGGATTTGTTCATAGGGTTGGGTACTAATTTTTGGGGTAATTCCATATTTTGTCTTCCATCCAATTTAAGTTTAATTGATGCTGAATTTATGTCAACTTTTTCAAAAATTTTTCCATTGTGTCTTAGTATTGCTGGGGGGGGATTATCGTTTACATTATATAGGCATTATAACCACACAATGTATATTTGGAAAACCTCTTTAGTAGGGCGTAAGTTTTATACTTTTTTAAGCCGAAAATGGTTTTTTGATAAAATTTATAATGGATTTGTAAGTCAAAATATACTTGATTTTGGATATCACTTTACTTATAAATCTATTGATCGTGGTCTTATTGAGAGTTTAGGTCCTTTTGGTTTATCCAATATCTTGACAAGTCAAGTACAGCAAGCCCGCCTGTGGCATTCCGGATATTTATACCATTATTTAGTCATTTTTGTTTGGGGTAATCTTTTGTTTGGATTATGGTTTTTATTTGGTTTCCCTTCTTTACGAATTGGAGTGTTGCTTTTATTCTCTATATTATGGTTGACCCTATAATTTTTATATTCCTTATGATTCTTGGGGCTGGTTTGGGTGTTAAAGTTATTAGCGCGCAAAACCCTGTATACAGTGGCCTCTATTTAGTTTTACTTTTTTTTTTAGGATCAGCCATTTCTTTCCTATTGGGTGTTGAATTTATGGCTTTATTGTTTCTTTTGGTTTACGCCGGCGCTATAGCCGTTTTAGTGTTATTTGTTGTTATGATGTTAGATGTCAAGGCTATTGAGTCTGTGTGGTCTTCTAGGCAGAAACAGGGTGTTTTTATTAGTAGCTTTCTTTTTTTATTATGTGTGGTATTTGCAGGAAGTTCTTATGATTTACTTTTTTTGTTGCAATCGGGAGCTACTCGGATTATATCTGTCCTGGCCTCTTACAACCTGGTGCAAAGTGAGGATAGTTTAAAAACAACGATCAGTTTTTTATTCGATAGGGGTATTGCTGACTTTTTTTGTTTGTGTTTTTATAATGATATTGTAAGTGATTCTTTTTTAAATAATGCCTCGTGGTTTGTTAATTTTGACTCTTCTTCCGCTTTGAATGATCCTAGTTATTTCTTGTATTCTACCCATGCTATTTTGTTGATAATTGCCGGAGTTGTTCTTTTAATAGCTATGGTTGGGGCTATTAGTTTAACACTTCAAAAAAATTGCCCGGATTCTTTGCATAAACAATTAGGTAGAGAATCAAAAAATGCTATCTTTATGGTCCAAGATAAGTCTTTCACTAATTCTTTAAACCCGCATAATTCAAAAGGTGCTTCTTAAAAATGATTAACATTACTATAAATGAACTTTTAATTTGGGTAAAAAGGGGGTCTACTGTTATTCAAGCATGTGAAGCAGCCGGTGTTAAAATACCTAGATTTTGTTACCATGATAAACTTCTTATTGCGGGTAACTGCAGAATGTGCCTTGTGGAGGTTGGTAATTCTCCTAAACCTCAAGCATCTTGCGCTTTACCCTTTCTGCCAAATATGAGAATTTTTACTAACACAGCTCTAGTGCACAAAGCGCAAGAATTTGTTATGGAATTTTTGCTTTTACATCATCCTCTCGATTGTCCCGTATGTGATCAAGGTGGTGAGTGCGAACTTCAAGAGCAAAGCTTTAACTATGGTTCAGATCGTGGAAGATTTTTTTTTTTAAAAAAATCGTTAGGTGACACTTTTTGGGGTAGCCTTATAAAAACAGTTTTAAGGCGTTGTATTGTTTGTACTCGTTGTGTTCGGTACACTTCTTTGATTGGTGGTAGCGACATAATAGGTACTTCTAACCGTGGGGGTAATTCCGAGATTGGTATGTTTAAGGAAAATGTACTTAAAACAGAAACGTCTGGTGGAATTATTGAACTTTGTCCCGTGTGTTGGTCCGGGTTTATTTTTAGTCAATAATATCATGTTTTTTTTGCGAGAGTATTCCCCCGCTTTAATCTATTTATGTTTTAGTCTTATACTGGCTTCTATTATCTTTGGAGCTTCTTATACCTTAGCTTTAGCTGAATCAGATAACGAAAAATTGTCTTCATACGAGTGCGGATTTGATCCTTATGAAGATGCTCGTAATGCATTTGATGTTCGTTTTTATCTTGTGGCTATTCTTTTTCTTCTTTTTGATATAGAAACTGTTTTTATTTTCCCTTGGGCTGCTTCTTTAAGTCAGTTGCCGCCGGTGGGTTATTGGTCTGTGATTGATTTTCTGTTTGAACTTGTTATTGGGTTTATATACGCTTGGCAAATAGGTAGCCTGGATTGGGAATGAAAAATAGGGATTATAAAAGGCGTAATTTATTTTCTTTGCATGAGTCAAAGCGCAGAGCTCTTAATGTTGTCGCGGCTAATCAAAACTTAAATATTTTTTTGCGTTGGTGGGCTCAGTTAGAAAAATCAAAGTTGCCTCGGCAAAGTAGTATATGTAGGGTTAAGAACAGGTGTGTTGAAACACACAGATCTCGCTCTGTCATTAATGTATATAAATTATCTAGATTGGAATTTCGGCGTTTAGCCTCGAGAGGTCTATTTCTAGGAATGCGTAAGTCTTCTTGGTAAAGTTTTTAGGGTTTTGATGTTTTATAACGCATAATCATTTATTTTACCTGTATTATTAATAGAATTTGCCAGTATTGTTAAACTATATTTAAATGCCTCAATTCGATACTATAACTTTCTTTAATCAAGTTTTTTGGTTAGTCTTGATTGTTTTTAATTTTTATTTTATAATTTTACGTTTTATGCTTCCTTCTTTGGCGTTTAGTCTTAAAGCGAGAAATAAGAATTTAAGATTCACGGAAGAGTCGCGTTAATATTTAAAAGTTTTTACAAACTATTTAGGAGATGTGGCTGAGTGGCTGATAGCCTTGGTTTGCTAAATCAATCTATATTTTTAATGTAGCGTGGGTTCGAATCCCACCATCTCCTTGGCAGGGTAACATTTGAGAAAAAGTAACTCAGATGGTAGAGTGCTGGTTTGTCATACCAGTGGCCGCGGGTTCGAGTCCCGTCTTTTTCGTAGGTTATTTAAAGAGGGGATATAACTTAATTGGTAGAGTGTATGCTTTGCAAGCATAAAGTTGAGAGTTCAAATCTCTCTATCTCCAAATAGTAAAAGGGTAATTTGGTTATATGGTGTCCACTATATGTGGTTTTGCAGGTTCGAATCCTGTATTACCTAATGAGCTTTTTGGGCAATTTCGTTTATAAGTGCGAAGTTTGGTCTTCGTCTGCAAATATAAGAAGTTTAAAATTATTATTTTTTTTGTTGCCTTTTTTTCAAAGGTATCGAGGGTTGTCTATTACTATTAAAAGGTTTACTTTGCTGAAGTCGCCCTTGGGAAATAAAAGGTCTAAAGATCAATTTGAGAAACGTGAGCATCGGGTGTACTTTTATCTAGAAAGTAGTAAACCTTCTAATATTTTAGCATGTGTGCACATATTAACTTTTTTAAACGAAGTTAAATGTAAGGTTAAAGTTTCTAATAAGTTATCAAACTAGAGGTTGACGAGAGAGGGATAAGTGACCGAGTGGTTTATGGTATCAGTTTTGAAAACTGACGCAGACAAACTGCCGTGGGTTCGAATCCTACCTTATCCTAAATTCATTTATGAGAATAAAAGTTAAACGAAAATTATTAGGTAATATCTTGTCAGATGGCGGTTTTTACTTTGTTTATGATGATGATATTTTACCAAAATTATTTAAAACAATAACTGATCTAGATATTGCAAATCATTCTGTCTGGACCGGTAAAGGTCCTAACGAACAAACAGAAATTACGAGTTTTATTGTGCGATTTAATAAACAGGTACCAGTGTAATCATTCCCACACGATGTACAAAAATCAATAATCTTAAAGCAAGTTACCCGTAATATTAAGATAAGGCAGAATTAAGTGTTAATTAAAGAGTTTCGCATCCCACTATTTATTTTGCATTAGGAGATGTAATTACAATAAATTGTCTAATTTTAGATAGTTAAATAAATTGAGTTTGATCCTAGCTCAGAGTGAAGGCTATAAGCCTGCTTGAATACATGCGAGTTGAATGGTTTTGTGCCATAGCGTACGGGTGAGTAAAGAGTCAATATCTACCCTTAACCTTGGAATAATTCTATCTCTTAGGGGAGAAACAATTGGAAAAATACCAAATAGATTAGATTATAAAAGGTACGCCGGTTAGGGATGATTAGATTTAGTATTAGGTAGTCGGTTGGGTTAAGCTTACCGAGCCAAAGATGCTTAGTTGGTCTGTGAGGACGATCAATCACACTGGGACTGAGACAAGGCCCAGGTTTCATTTGAAGGCAGCAGTAAGGAATATTGGACAATGAGCGAAAGCTTGATCCAGCAAGGCTTGGTGAGGGATTGAAGGCTAAGGTTGTAAACCTCTTTTTTAACCTAGGATAATGACATTAAGTTAAGAATAAGTCCCGACTAACTTCGTGCCAGCAGTCGCGGTAATACGAAGGGGGCTAGCCTTATTCGTCATAACTGGGCGTAAAGGGTCCGTAGGTAGCTCTTTGTAATGTTATAGATCAAATCCTTTAGCTAAACTAAAGAAAGGTCTTTAATACAGAAGAACTTGAGTCTGATAAAGGATAATGGAATTTTTCAATTAGGGGTAAAATCCATAGAAGTGGAAACGAACATCAAATGCGAAAGCGATTATCTAGTTCAGTACTGACGCTGAGGGACGAAGGCATAGGTAGCGAACAGGATTTGAGACCCTGGTAGTCTATGCTGTCAACGATGAATGCTAGTTTTTAGATCATTAGAAACTATAGCTAAGGCATTAAGCATTCCGCCTGAGGAGTACGAGCGCAAGCTTAAAAATCAACGGAATTGGCGGGGGTTCAAACAAGTGGTGGAGCATGTGGTTTAATGCGATAATACGCGCGTAACCTTACCAGTTCTAGTAAGTCTGTCATTCTTGCGGAGACGTTTTGAATTTTGGGACTTTCAGGTGTTGCATGGCTGTCGTCAGCTCGTGTCGTGAGATGTACGGTTAATTCCTGTAACTGAGCGCAACCCTAATCTTTTTTTGTTTTTCTCTCAATAGAAGATAAAAACTAACAAGAGACGGCCAGCCATAAGCGGGAGGAAGGTTGGGATGAGGTCAAGTCCTCATGGCCCTAATGAACTGGGCTACACACGTGCTACAATGGAAAGAACAATAAGTTGCAAAGACGTAATTCAAAGCCAATCTTTAAATCTTTCCTTAGTTCGGATTGAGGGCTGCAACTCGCCCTTATGAAGTTGGAATCACTAGTAATCGCGTATCAGGATGCCGCGGTGAATATGTCACTGGGCCTTGCACACACCGCCCGTCACGTCCTGGAAGTTGACTTGGCTGGAAGATTTGGGAATAAACCTTTTAAGCTTTATTACAAATAATACAAAATAAAAAATATTATAAAGGGCAAATAAGGAAGTTTCTTTTAAAGGACAGGTAAACAACTGGGATGAAGTCGTAACAAGGTAGTCGTAGGGGAACCTGCGGCTGGAATACACATCTATTAAGAGATTTGTCTCTATACCTAGATTTATACCCGAACCCTTATCGAATTCGAGTGTCCTCGTCTAGGTAGCCACACATACTAGTTTTTCTGGGAACCATGGCTTCTTAAGGTTTTAATTATGGGTAGATGAAAAGTTTGCGTTATAGAGCAGTTAGGTTAGCTCATCAGGCTCATGCCCTGGAGGTCGTAGGTTCAAATCCTGCTGACGCTATGTTTATTGTTGGCTATTTTATGGTAAAAAGAAAAGAATTTGAAAAAAAGCTAAAGCATTTTACAATAAATTTTGGGCCTCAGCACCCGGCAGCACATGGGGTTCTTCGTTTAATTTTGGAGTTAAATGGCGAGGTGGTACAGCGAGCGGATCCTCATATCGGATTACTTCATAGGGGTACGGAAAAATTAATTGAGTCCAAAACCTTCGTTCAAGCCTTGCCGTATTTTGATCGTTTGGATTATGTGTCAATGATGTGTCAAGAACATACATATGTTTTGGCTGTTGAAAATTTATTGCAAGTAAGTATACCGAAGCGTGCTCAATATATTAGGGTTCTTTTTGCCGAAATTACAAGGATATTAAACCATTTGTTGGCGGTCGGATGTCACGCTATGGATGTCGGTGCTATGACTCCGTTTTTGTGGTCATTTGAGGAAAGAGAAAAACTAATGGAGTTTTATGAAAGGGTTAGTGGTGCTCGTATGCATGCCAGTTATTTTAGACCTGGGGGTGTCAGCCAGGATATGGGCTTGGGATTACTTGACGACATTTATGCTTTTGTGGGCCAATTTGGTCAAAGGTTAGATGAAATGGAAGAAATGCTGACAGATAATCGAATATGGCAAGAAAGGTTAGTAGATATTGGAGTCGTTACGGCAGAAGAAGCGATTGATTGGGGATTTTCGGGTGTTATGCTTAGAGGTTCTGGGGTTAGATGGGATTTAAGAAAAAATGAACCCTATGAAATTTATTCTGATTTGATGTTTAAAGGAGTTGTTGGGAAAACTGGTGATTGTTATGATCGATATCTGGCACGGATTGAAGAGATGCGTCAATCTTTAAGCATCATTCACCAATGCATTAATAATATGCCAACAGGGAGCGTTAAAGTTGACGATACAAAAATATGCCCGCCGGCCCGCCGTGATGTGAAGCAAAATATGGAATCTTTAATTCATCATTTTAAGTTATATACGGAGGGTGTCTCGGTGCCCTTTGGTGAGACTTATACGGCTACAGAAGCACCGAAGGGCGAGTTTGGTGTCTATTTGGTGTCTGATGGTAGTAATCGTCCGTATAGGTGTAAAATTAAAGCCCCGGGATTTTCCCATTTACAGGGTCTTAATTTTATGGCTAAATCTCATATGTTGGCTGATGTTGTGACTATTATAGGTACACAAGATATTGTTTTTGGAGAGGTTGATCGTTAACCGCCTCATTTCGCTAAAGATGTTTGGATGTTCGAGAGATAACGTAGTGGTAGCGTGTTCGCTTTGGGAGTGAAAAGTCGTAGGTTCGAATCCTACTCTCTTGATTTTATTATTGAAATACCCTGTTAGGTTTATCT